ATCGCCAACAAGAATTTGGTTCTTTTTACGTACTTGATATCGATAAATCTGCGAATCTAGAAATTCATTTCGGCCAATTGAACCTTCTCGAACTGTTTCTTTTTAAGAACCAAAAAGATTTGTGCCAAAATAACAGATGCCAAGAAGAACAAAAGTCCTTGGACACGTAATGGATCTTGAAGTACTATTTCTGCATCTCCCTGACCAAATCCGCCTACATTAGGATTACTCGTTAATGGTTGATCAAATTTGATAGATTCGCCCTCGGAAACAAGAAGTTCTGGTCCGGGAGGGATAATATCAACCACTTGACGTCCCTCTGACGCATCCGTTATGGTTATCTCATACCCCCCTTTTTCTTTTCGTATGATTTTGCTTACTATACCTGCTGCTGTAGCATTATAAACTGTATTGTTACTCTTGTTGCCGTCGGGATAAATCTGACCCCTTCCCCTGTTCCCGCCTACGTATATAGGATATTTTAAGAAGTGAACATCCTTCTTAGCAGCAGGGTCCGGGGAAAGAATAGGGAAGGTTATTTCACTATATTTTTTACCAGGGACAGGGCCTACCACAAGAATATTTGTTTTATTGGGGCGATAGCTCTGAAAAGACAAATTGCCAATCTTTTCTTTCATCTCAGGAGAAATACGATCGGGAGGGGCTAATTCAAACCCCTCCGGTAAAATAAGAACAGCCCCGACGTTCAACCCCCCTTTTTTACCATTAGCAAGAACCTGTTTCAGTTGCATATCATAAGGAATTCGAACAACTGCTTCAAATACAGTATCAGGAAGTACCGCTTGTGGAACCTCAATTTCCACGGGCTTATTAGCTAAATGGCAATTGGCACATACAATACGCCCAGTCGCTTCTCGTGGATTTTCATAACCCTGCTGTGCAAAAATGGGATATGCACTTGAAATGGACGTCCGAGTTAAGATATATATCATGAGCGATACGGAAATAGATCGAGTAATCTGTTTCTTTAGCCAAGAAAAAGCATTTCTAGTTTGCATGGTCCAATCATTGATCGCGAAAATTTCTACAATAAATTGGGTAGGTCGCTAGTATAGTTCCCTAGCCACGATTCTGCTATTTGCTGGAATAATCTAGGATGAATCTTCCCGATGGTTAGAAATAGGAAGAGTAAATATGATTTTCAATACTTTGCTTATGTACAACTACAAAGTACCAAGCATTCTAATTGGATTAGATTAATATCAATGGATCCTTTATCATTCAGTTATTGAATCATAAATCAGTAAAATTGACGGAGACAGACTAGTTAAATAACGGAAAAGCCAATATTTAAAACATGTATCAAAAATTACTGGAAGGATGCAAACAAGAATAGTTATAGTTTGCTCATTCGCAACAACTCCAACCTCGTTATAGATAGAGCGTATAGCGAATTCCCAACCTGGGGGTGAATGATATCCGAGAAAAAACTCAGTTACTAGAAGAAGACACAAAGCTTTTGCTGTGTCACTTAAGTTATATAGGAATTCCTGAGCCCAAGAGTTAAGAATAACAAGTTTTTCCTTACCCAAAATTGAATACCCGCTTAGAATACCAAACCAGATGATATTTGTTGAGAAGTGCAAAATCGTATCCATACGATTCTCATTTTGTATCGTGATTAATTGGATCGTTTCTTTATGGATTCCTATCCCAAACTCTTCGAGATGTGTTTCCGAGTATTCCTTGATCATTTCGTCCAAGAAGAGGAGTTCCTCTAATTCTCTGAATTTTTCTAGAAGACTCTTTTCTTGAATATTATTCAAGACAATTTGGGATTGCCCAGTATTCCACCAATTAGTAACCCAAGATTCCAGACATTTATTAACTGAGAAAGAAATCCACCAGGGCAAAAATACTATAGATGCAAGATAGAAAAGAGGAGTGAATGCTTTCTTTTTTGCCATTTTTTCGTCTGTAAATTGTTAATCAACCCATTCGTACACTCTATGCGATCGAATATTTCTTACACACATGAGTTTTATACAAGGTATCGAACTTATGAATCTATTTTCTTTGTGATTTTGTGGTTAGTCTTTGAATCTAGAAAGAATACAGAAATAGGCTAAGAATTCACTTCGAATGAAGAAATTTAGAATATTGTTTCCTGATATCTCAATTGGTCAAATTAAAAATAAAGTGTATCCTTTCGATGAATGATCGAAAGAACCACTTTAAGTAATGAATATTATTCAGATTTTGAGACGAAAGAACCCCTTTGCTATCAAAATATCCAATATTTCGAAAAAATTTCACTGATTACCCATAGTCAGGAATAGAATAATTGAGGGAAAGATATTAGGATGATCAAAAAAAAATGACTGGCAAAGGATAAATTGGCTAGTTCTCAGTATTTAATTAAGAAATCCAATTGTTGGTCATTAAAGAATACAAAAGAAAGAATTTCAAATTTACAAGATACGATCTATCTGGATCTAAAGTGTCAATTCCAACAAATATTGAACTAAAAAAAATTCTTGCTTTCGAAATGGTTTGCCGTCTGAGATGAATCTATTATTTCGATTTGTTATTTGTTATTGAATTGCGTGCGCATAAAGACCATAAAACGCATAAAGACCATAAAAAGAGTTTCGTTTTATGGTTCTTTCATATACGTTTTCTTTAATTGAATGAACGTTCTGATTCTCAATTTATCAAAATACTTCAATTGGTACACGCAAGAAATAGGCTAATTCAGCAGCCTTTTGTTCAATTTCTCGTGGAGTCAAATTCTCATCAGTACGGGTCAAGGGAATGGACCCCTGGCCTCGGATGTCCATATAAAGAACACGACGAGCATAAATACCCTCTTTAACTTCTATTCTAACGGACTGAATATCTTTTATAAGGAATCGGAGGAATATGCGACGATTTTTTCCCGGAAATCCCCAACGAAAAATACAGACTATTCCTTCCTTTCTATCGAATCGATCATAACCACTACCTACATTCCAGGAAATTGTGCACCACAAATAAGAGCTAATAAAGAGACCCGCAATTCCGTAGAAAGACATCACGATTCCTTGTGGAAAAAAAATGATTTGCTGAGGCGGAAAAAAAGATAGCAAATTTCTACCAAGATAACTGGAAGTTCCAACTAATAAGAAGCCTAATGAACCTAAAAAAAGGATCAAGGCCCAGCAGAAATTACTTATTTTTCGAGACCCCGTTATAAGTTCTATCCATATATCGTCTGATCGCCAAGTCATACTTTACTCGATTGCATTTTATTGGAATTGAGATAATACCCCAGAGAAATTTGACTTTACTTTTTTGTTTCCGAAGTAACTCTCATCAACTAGCACTAGTTTGAGGTGAACTAGCACTAGTTTGATGTCAACCTTTAGGAGTAATTCATCAAATTGGTTAAATCTAAAATAATAACATACTCTTTATTTAATACGATCCCACTATACATATCGATATACATATAGATTCACCGACTACATTTCAGCCATCCAGAGATCCTGATCTATTTGAAAATTGCTAGAATTGATATATCCATATATCATGTTTCTGCGGGCATAAGAGTTTTTTCCTTTATGTTCGGTGGAAATCACATGTTATACTATATTCCAATAAATAGATATCCGTGTTATGATACAAGTCCACGTTTTCAAAAAAAAAATGGATGAGATTGGGTCCCAGCGGATCTAAACAATCTTGTTTTTTTGAACATGAAGAAATAAAGAAGCCATTGCAATTGCCGGAAAGACTAGGCCTACTAACGGCACAAAAATAGATGGAAGGTTCAAATTTGTCATAGAAGGGGTACCTCGATTTACTATTTGTATCTGTTATTATGTTATTATATAAATAAAGATATCTTGTAATAATTATAATTAAATTAAGAATTTGAATTCTAATTAGATAATATTTATTATTAATAGAATTTGAAGAATTTAAAATTCTTAGTATAGATCGAAGTATCGATATATCTAAATCTAACTGAGTACGTATAATAAGAATAAGTGCAAAGAATGTAGAACTGTAGAACTAAATAAATGGACTTATTCATCTCCTCCATGAGAAAGATATGTATGATAATGATAATAAACTTTATTATTTTTCTTCATTTCTTTGTCTTTTGTTCTTGTCTTCTAATTTTCTAAAAATAGATAAAGAGTTTTTTACCGATTATCGAAGGATTCGTTCGAATCCGACCCAACATGGATTTTTAGCTAAAATGGTTTTTCGGTAGATAGAGAAAGATACAAAACTCTATTATCTATATTGAAATTTCAAATTATATACCTAAGACAAGACCAAATTCGTTTTATTTTACTAATTTCACGAACGGAAGAACTCACTCTTGGTGATAAAGGTTTCTTGATTCGTAATCAGGAATATAGGTCAAAAAAAGAGTTATCCTCAACTTTCGTTTTGATTCTTTCTACAATTCGATCTTCTATCACCAAAGAAAAGGCCATTATTATCTTATTTACTTTGATTCCGATAAACTAACTACTTTTTGCTACAAACACAAAAAAAATAATTGAACTTAGTGCTCTACTTGATTTTGCTTGACTTTTGATTCAAAGGAAAAAAGGCGTGGAGCTTAAATAACTCACTCAGAACGCTTTTTAAAAGATTACGTGGTACAATTAGGTCGAATAAACCCTTCTGGAATAAGTATTCAGCTGCTTGTGAACCTTCGGGTACTGTTTTATTCAATGTTTGTTCAATTACTCTTTTACCTGCAAATGCAATGTAGGCATTGGGTTCGGCAATAATGATATCCCCCAACATACCAAAACTAGCTGTCACTCCACCAGTTGTCGGAGATGTAAGGATTGATACATAAAATAATTTTTTATTTAATTGATAATCATATAAAGCAGACGATATTTTAGCCATTTGCATCAAGCTCAAACTTCCTTCCTGCATGCGCGCCCCCCCAGAAGCACACACTATAATAAGAGGTAAATTTTGATTGGCAGCGTGTTCAATCAAACGGGTGATTTTCTCTCCGACTACGG